CGGGCTGCTTATGAAGAAGAACTTGAAAAACTACGTGAAGAAAAACGTGAAAAACTACGTGAAGAAGAACGTGAAAAGGAGTGGGCTGCTTATTATGATGAAGATGAACTAGATTCATATGATGAAGATGAACTAGATTCATATGATGAAGAAGAACTAGATTCATATCAAGACGAAATAGAAGAGCAACTCCAAAATTTCTATAAAGAATTGTATGAAGAAGAACTAGATTCAAATCAAGAGGAACTAGATTCAGATGAAGAGGAACTGGATAAAATGAATGAAGATAAACTAGATTCAGATGAAGAGATTCCAGATTTCGATGAAGAAGAACTAGATTCAGATGAAGAGGAACTAGATTCAGATGAAGAGGAATCCACTGTAGAGCAAACTTCTGCAGAAGAATCCACTGCAGAGCAAGTTTCTGCAGAGCAAACTTTTTTTTATACGGATGAATCCACTGCAGAGGAATTAAACGAATTTATTGCAAAGAAATATACTCGAAAGCAAATAGCGCAACTATTTCTTCGAGAAGAAATAGAAACAAAAGCAGAAATAGAAGAAAAAGAAAAAAACCTTGCTTCTGCTTATGATGAAGATGCTAATCAAAATTCCAAAAAATCAATAAAATCAGAAGAATCAACAGAATCTGAGGAATCACAAGAATCAGAAGAATCAACAGAATCTGAGGAATCACAAGAATCAGAAGAATCAACAGAATCTGAGGAATCACAAGAATCAGAAGAATCAACAGAATCAACAGAATCAGAAGAATCACAAGAATCAGAAGAAGATATACCTTACATGGATAAGGTCGATTCTTATCAAAGAAAAACAGGTTTAACTGACGCTGTTCAAACAGGAATAGGTCAACTCGACGGTATCCCTGTAGCACTTGCGGTTATGGATTTTCAGTTTATCGGAGGAAGTATGGGATCGGTAGTGGGTGAAAAAATAACCCGTCTAATTCAATATGCTACGAGAAAATCCTTACCTCTCATCATTTCTTGTGCTTCTGGAGGAGCTCGTATGCAAGAAGGAAGTTTCAGCTTAATGCAAATGGCTAAAATATCTTCGACTTTATTTAATTTTCAATTCCATGAAAACTTATTTTTAGTGTCACTTCTGACATCGCCTACAACAGGTGGTGTCACAGCCAGTTTTGGAATGCTTGGCGATATAATTATTGGTGAACCAGATGCATACATTGCATTTGCAGGTAAAAGAGTGATTGAAGAAGTAATGAAGATCGAAGTACCTGAGGGTGTACAGGAAGCTGAATACTTATTTGAAATGGGCTCGTTGGATTCAATTGTACCGCGTAATCTTTTAAAAGGTGTTCTTAGTGAATTATTGACGTTCCACGATATCTTTCATTTTTCGAAAAGTCAAAACAAAAAACAAGGAGGTTTATGCTCAGAAGAATTTGGAATTTTTTAAATACCAAGCTTCAACAATTGCCTTGGTTCGATATTCGAATGTGTTTCTACCTCTTTTTGATGCTTTGTGATTCTATTATGTTAATGATAATGTTTATAAAGCTAATGAGTGTTTTTATAGAAGTAATCAAAAAGATTATTTTTATAATAAAAATAATTCTAAAAATAATCAGTTTTATTATTAAAAAAATCTGGAAAATTTTTGAGTAACAAAGTACTTATTTGAAAAGGGCTCATTGGATTCAATTGTACCGCTTAATCTTTTCAATTGATAAATGACCTAATTACTTGAATAGAAAAGAATATTCTTTTCCATTCAAGTAATTTGGATATTTTATCCCAATTGGGTCTCTATGCCTGGTATTATACCTGTGACTTCAGGGGGTATCCATGTTTGGCATATGCCTGCTTTGACCGAAATCTTTGGAGATGATTCCGTACTTTAATGATGAAGGGCTAGGAGATATAATATGAAATGTTTTTAGAAATATTTCTCTAAAGGGAATCCTGTTCCATATTTTGATGAAGAAGAACTACAAAAATATGAAAAAGAACTAAATTCATTAGATTTTTGAAATTGAAATTTCATAGATTTGAAAAATTCATTCCATTTCAAACTTCATTTTTTGTACATAAAAACAAGTTTAATAGAAACAAGAATCGATTTAGGTAAAAGATTGATATAAATATCATGAAAGATTAAAGAGAGAGAAAGAATTCTTTTTTTTGATAATAGAAACACTTTTGAAAAGAAAAGTCAAAGATGAAAAGAAACTCGGGAAAATCAAAAGATATTTTGAGAAATATTTCTCTAAAGGAATTCCTGTTCCATATTTCGATGAAGAAGAACTAGATTCAGATCAAGAGGAACAAGAATCAAAAGAATCATAAGAATCAACAGAATCTGAAGAATCACAGTAATCAGAAGAATATATACCTTTTTAGGTGAAAAAGAAAAGAATTGTCAAAAAAAAAAAATTGTAGTAAAGAAAAGATTTGTAGCTAAGCATTTATCGGAAACATTTGAAAAAATCAAAATGGGAGAGGAGAGAGAAATAATAGTCACTTGGTCTCGGGCATCTACCATTATACCCTCAATGGTTGGCCATACAATCATAATGGGATTTTATCCCGTCCGTTTTCTGAAAAAAATTCAGAATTCTGATATTTTTTTTATATAAAAAAGGGAGTAGTATGGAACAATTTAAAGGATCGAAATTGGTAAGACATTCTATTAGCAGCTTGTGTGAATTGAAAATAATTCAAATCTTTTATCAATTGACAATGCCACAAAAAAAGCAAGTTATCTGGAGAATCTTGGAAAAACATAAGTTTTTTTATTCCGTAATAGTACGTACATATCTTCATAAATACAATTATGATTCTTTGATTCGTTTTTTTCTTTCATGTTCATACAGCGATTTATATATATATAACCTAAGTAAAATTCCACCTCAAATTTCTCAATATTTCAAATTCCAAGATATTAACTTGGAGGAAAACTTGGAGGAATATTTCAAAGATATTGAATATTTAAAAGATATTCAGGAATATGAAAGTTATAATCCACATAGTGTCAATCAAATACTTAATTCTTTCGTTCTCGTTCATTCCAAAATTTTTAAATTGATGATAGGATATCCTATTTTAATTAAAGCATTTCTAGTTTTAAGATTCAAAATCCACAAAAAGGACGAACTATACAATTTTTTAATAAAAAAAATAAAAAAAAATTTTTCTATTGCTAAGAGTGCTTATGATAATATAAATTCAGAATACCAAAAGAATCTTAAACCAGAGGATGTATTTGAGCCAGAGGATGTATTTGATCCAAAGGATGTATTTGCGCCATATGCTCATTTATGGACTTTTTGTAAAAATTGTGAAACATCCATTTACAAACAATATGCGCAAAAAAACAAATATATTTGTCAACATTGTGCATTTCATTTACCAATGGAGAGTTTCGATCGAATCGAATCTTTGATTGATTCGGGTACTTGGGATTCTACGGATGAGAATATGGTTTCTACTGATCCCTATGAGATTCTTAGAAAAAACCTTGCTTCTGCTTATGATGAAGATGCTAATCAAAATTCCAAAAAATCAATAAAATCAGAAGAATCAACAGAATCTGAGGAATCACAAGAATCAGAAGAATCAACAGAATCTGAGGAATCACAAGAATCAGAAGAATCAACAAAATCAACAAAATCAGAAGAATCAATAGATATAGTTTGGGTCCTGAAAGATTTCAGGCGATCCAGACTATTTCAACAGATTTCTGATTTGACAAAGATGGAAAATGAAGAAAAATTCCATACTTATCCAATTGAGAAATTGTTTACACCAGGGGTATCCAGACTTCTTAAGGAATCCGGTATCAACAACATGAAGGATCTTCTTTATTTTGACAATATAGATAATCTAACCTTATTCTTTCCTAAAAAAGAAAGAGGAGAATTCGATCGTGAATTCTTTACACTTTATTCTTATTTTTCTAATATAGACAAATTCAAAAAATCAGATTATAGGCATCCAGAGGACTCAATACCTTTTGGAAAAAAAAATATCTTCAAATCCTGGCTATTAAAGATGATTTCTCGTTTGAAGAAGATGGAAAATGAAAAAAAATTCCATCTTTATCCAATTGAGAAATTGTTTACACCAGGGGTATCCAGACTTCTTAAGGAATGCGGTATCAACAACATGAAGGATCTTCTTTATTTTGACAATATAGATAATCTAACCTTATTCTTTCCTAACAAAGAAAGAGAAGAATTCGATCATGAATTCTTGAGACTTTATTCTTATTTTTCTAATATAGACAAATTCAAAAAATCAGATTATAGGCATCCAGAGGACTCAATACCTTTTGGAAAAAAAAATGTCTTCAAATCCTGGCTATTAAACATGATTTCTCGTTTGAAGAAGATGGAAAATGAAAAAAAATTCCATCTTTATCCAATTGAGGAATTGTTTACACCAGGGGTATCCAGACTTCTTAAGAAATCCGGTATAAACAACATGAAGGATCTTGTTTATTTTGACAATATATATAATCTAATCTTACCCTTTCCTAACAAAGAAACACGAGAATTTACAGTTGAATTCTCGAGACTTCATTCTATTTTTTATCTTTTAGACGAAAAAAAAAAAAATGGATAAGAAAAGAAAAAACATGGGTAAGAAAAGAAAAAACATGGATAAGAAAAGAAAAAACATGGATTAAGAAAAGAAAAAAAGACTCATTAGAATGCATTTTAATTAATATGGTTTCTTGTTTGAAGAAGATGGAAAATGAAAACGAATTCCTCAATTTGCTAATTGAGGAATTCTTTTCACGAAGCATATCCAGACTTCTTAAGGAATCCGGTATCAAAAACATGAAGGATCTTGTTGATTTTGACAACATATATAATCTAATCTTACCCTTTCCTAAAAAAGAAAGACACCGGTTCGAGATGGAATTCGCGAGACTTTATTCTTGTTTTTCGCTTTTAGAAACAATAAAGAATAGGAAGTTGTAAAGAAAAGAATCTGTTTTTTTTAGTAAGAAAC